GCTAGCGTAGCTTAACTAAAGCATAACACTGAAGATGTTAAGACGGACCCTAGAGAGGTCCCGTAAGCACAAAGGCTTGGTCCTGACTTTACTGTCAGCTCTAGCTAAACTTACACATGCAAGTATCCGCACCCCTGTGAGAATGCCCCACAGTTTCCCGCCCGGAAACAAGGAGCCGGTATCAGGCACAGTCTACACCAGCCCATGACACCTTGCTTAGCCACACCCTCAAGGGACTTCAGCAGTGATAAACATTAAGCTATAAGTGAAAACTTGACTTAGTTAAAGCTAAAAGAGCCGGTAAAACTCGTGCCAGCCACCGCGGTTATACGAGAGGCTCAAGTTGACAGACAACGGCGTAAAGAGTGGTTAAGGAACTTATTAAACTAAAGCCGAACGCCCTCAGAACTGTTATACGTTTCCGAAGGTAAGAAGCCCCACCACGAAAGTGACTTTATTTTCCCCGACTCCACGAAAGCTGCGTAACAAACTGGGATTAGATACCCCACTATGCCCAGCCCTAAACTTTGATAGATCATTACACCCACTATCCGCCAGGGTACTACGAGCATTAGCTTAAAACCCAAAGGACTTGGCGGTGCTTTACATCCACCTAGAGGAGCCTGTTCTAGAACCGATAACCCCCGTTAAACCTCACCCTCCCTTGTTTTTTCCGCCTATATACCGCCGTCGTCAGCTTACCCTGTGAAGGTTTAATAGTAAGCAGAATTGGTAAAACCCAAAACGCCAGGTCGAGGTGTAGCGAATGAGAGGGGAAGAAATGGGCTACATTTCCTAAACCAGGAAATACGGACAATGTACTGAAACGTACATTAGAAGGAGGATTTAGCAGTAAGCAGAAAATAGAGCGTTCCGCTGAAACTGGCCCTGAAGCGCGCACACACCGCCCGTCACTCTCCCCGAGCTAACATAGATATATTCTTAATAACCAACACCTGCAAAGGGGAGGCAAGTCGTAACATGGTAAGTGTACCGGAAGGTGCACTTGGAAAAATCAGAGTGTAGCTAAGACAGAAAAGCATCTCCCTTACACTGAGAAGTCACCCGTGCAAATCGGGTCGCCCTGACGCCCAATAGCTAGCTCACCCCTACAAAACCAATATTACCCTATTAATAACCCCTAATACACTTAGACTCATAAACAAACCATTTTTCCTCCTTAGTACGGGCGACGGAAAAGGAACCTGAAGCAATAGAGAAAGTACCGCAAGGGAAAGCTGAAAGAGGAATGAAACAACCCAGTAAAGCACTAAAAAGCAGAGACACAACCTCGTACCTTTTGCATCATGATTTAGCCAGCACCCCTTAAGCAAAGAGAATTTTAGTTTAATACCCCGAAACTAGGTGAGCTACTCCAAGACAGCCTAATCAATAGGGCGCCCCCGTCTCTGTGGCAAAAGAGTGGGAAGAGCTTTGAGTAGAGGTGACAGACCTACCGAACCTAGTAATAGCTGGTTGCCTGGGAATTGGATAGAAGTTCAGCCTCATAAGTTCTTCCCTCGCCCTGTCCAACCGGCCTATTCCTGAGACCAGAAGAAATTTTGAGAGTTAGTCAAAGGGGGTACAGCCCCTTTGAAACAAGACACAACTTTTCCAGGAGGATAAAGATCATAATAATTTTAAGGCAAAATGCTATGGTGGGCCTAAAAGCAGCCATCCTAATAGAAAGCGTTAAAGCTCAAGCATTAATTAACCCCTACAATACTGATAATAGATCTAAAACCCCTAAACTTACCAGGCCGCTCCATGCCCCCATGGAAGCGACCATGCTAATATGAGTAATAAGAGAGCCCAAACTCTCTCCCAGCACATGTGTAAATCGGAACGGACCCCCCACCGAACCTTAACGGTCCCAAACAAAGAGGGCAATGAGCAAAAAACCAAACAACAAGAAAAACACCCACTATAACACCGTTAACCCCACACCGGCGTGCCAACAAGGAAAGACTAAAAGAAAAAGAAGGAACTCGGCAAACACACAAACTAAGCCTCGCCTGTTTACCAAAAACATCGCCTCTTGAAAAAACAACATAAGAGGTCCCGCCTGCCCTGTGACCACGTGTTTAACGGCCGCGGTATTTTGACCGTGCAAAGGTAGCGCAATCACTTGTCTTTTAAATGGAGACCTGTATGAATGGCACGACGAGGGCTTAACTGTCTCCTTTTTCCAGTCAATGAAATTGATCTCCCCGTGCAGAAGCGGGGATAAAACCATAAGACGAGAAGACCCTGTGGAGCTTTAGACACTAAGCCAGATCACGTCAAATACCCCCACTAAAGGATCGAACTTACTGCAACCTGGCCTGATGTCTTTGGTTGGGGCGACCTCGGGGAAGCAAAAAACCCCCGCGTGGAATGGAAGAACTCTGCTTCCAGAACCAAGAGCCACCGCTCAAATTAACAGAATTTCTGACCAATTACAGATCCGGCTCAACGCCGATCAACGGACCGAGTTACCCCAGGGATAACAGCGCAATCCTCTTTTAGAGCCCATATCGACAAGAGGGTTTACGACCTCGATGTTGGATCAGGACATCCTAATGGTGCAGCCGCTATTAAGGGTTCGTTTGTTCAACGATTAAAGTCCTACGTGATCTGAGTTCAGACCGGAGTAATCCAGGTCAGTTTCTATCTATGCTATGATCTTTTCTAGTACGAAAGGACCGAAAAGAAAAGGCCAATACTTCAAGCACGCCTTACCCTCACCTAATGAAAACAACTAAAATAGGTAAAAGGGCATAACCCCCTGCTCAAGAAAATAGCATGTTAAGGTGGCAGAGCCCGGCCATTGCAAAAGACCTAAGCCCTTTCCACAGAGGTTCAAATCCTCTCCTTAACTATGATTTCAGCACTTATTACCCTAATCCTCAACCCCCTTATCCTCATTGTATTTGTTCTTCTAGCCGTCGCTCTCCTAACCCTAGTAGAGCGAAAAGTTCTAGGCTACATACAACTCCGAAAAGGCCCAAATGTAGTTGGACCCTACGGACTGCTTCAACCCATTGCAGACGGATTGAAACTTTTTATAAAAGAACCTGTACGCCCCTCAACATCCTCCCCCATCCTCTTTCTATTTACACCTATACTAGCCCTCACCCTTGCCCTGACTCTCTGAACCCCCATACCTCTCCCCTTTCCAATGGCAGACCTCAACCTAGGCATTCTTTTTATTCTAGCCCTTTCCAGCCTAGCGGTGTACTCAATTCTAGGCTCAGGCTGAGCATCAAATTCAAAATACGCACTAATCGGAGCTTTACGAGCAGTCGCCCAAACCATTTCATATGAAGTAAGCCTGGGCCTAATCCTTCTAAATGCTATTATTTTCACCGGAGGCTTCACCCTTCAAACCTTCAGCGTAGCCCAAGAAAGCACATGACTGATCTTACCAGCTTGACCCCTGGCTGCAATATGATACATCTCCACGCTAGCAGAAACCAATCGAGCACCATTTGATTTAACCGAAGGAGAATCAGAGCTTGTTTCCGGATTTAATGTAGAATACGCTGGAGGCCCTTTCGCGCTCTTCTTTCTAGCGGAATACGCCAACATCCTCCTTATAAACACACTCTCAGCCACACTCTTCCTAGGGTCCTCCCTATCTCACACCTTCCCTGAATTAACATCAATTAACTTGATAACTAAAGCAGCCCTCCTCTCCGTTGTCTTCCTCTGAGTTCGAGCCTCTTACCCCCGATTCCGATACGATCAACTAATACACCTCATCTGAAAAAACTTCCTCCCATTGACACTAGCCCTGGTGATCTGACACCTATCACTTCCCATCGCACTCACTGGTCTCCCCCCTCAACTTTAACCTTGGAGCTGTGCCTGAAGAAAAGGGCCACTTTGATAGAGTGAATTATGAGGGTTAAAGTCCCTCCAACTCCTTAGAAAGAAGGGACTCGAACCCTACCTGAAGAGATCAAAACTCTTAGTGCTTCCACTACACCACTTCCTAGTAAAATCAGCTAATAAAGCTTTTGGGCCCATACCCCAAACATGTTGGTTAAAATCCTTCTTTTACTAATGAACCCTTACATCTTAACCATTCTACTTTTTGGTCTAGGCCTAGGAACAATAACAACCTTTGCAAGCTCACACTGACTGCTCGCCTGAATAGGACTTGAAATTAATACCCTCGCCATCATTCCCCTCATAGCCCAACATCACCACCCACGAGCAGTAGAAGCCACAACCAAATATTTCCTCACCCAAGCAGCAGCAGCCGCCATGCTACTATTCGCAAGCACTACTAATGCTTGACTGACAGGACAATGAGACATTCAACAAATAACTCACCCCCTCCCTATTACAATAATCACTTTGGCCCTCGCACTAAAAATCGGCCTGGCCCCAGTCCACGCATGACTCCCAGAAGTATTACAAGGACTAGACCTAACGACAGGCCTCATTCTCTCAACCTGACAAAAACTAGCCCCCTTCTCGCTCCTCCTCCAAATTCAACCTTCAAACTCAACAATACTAATTTTATTAGGATTAGCCTCCACTCTTGTTGGGGGCTGAGGTGGACTGAACCAAACGCAGCTACGAAAAATCCTTGCCTACTCCTCAATTGCCCACTTAGGTTGAATAATTCTAGTTATCCAATTCTCCCCCTCCCTCACACTACTTACACTAATTATGTACTTTATTATGACATTTTCAACATTCCTAGTTTTTAAACTAAATAAATCAACCAATATTAATTCACTTGCCTCCTCATGATCAAAAATACCAACAATTACATCTCTCACCCCTCTGATCCTCCTCTCCCTAGGAGGATTGCCCCCACTTTCCGGCTTTATGCCAAAATGACTGATTCTTCAAGAATTAACTAAACAAGACCTACCACTAACCGCCACAGTAGCAGCCCTATCCGCCCTCCTCAGCCTTTACTTCTACCTCCGACTATGCTACGCCATAACCCTGACTATATCCCCAAACAACCTCGCCGGCACTACCCCCTGACGCCTCCCATCCTCTCAACTAACCCTACCCCTAGCTATTTCGACCTCCGCAACAATCTGCCTCCTTCCACTTGCCCCAGCCGCAATGGCACTAGTAACCCCCTAGAGGCTTAGGATAGCATTAAGACCAAGGGCCTTCAAAGCCCTAAGCGGGAGTGAAAATCTCCCAGCCCCTGATAAGACTTGCGGGACACTAACCCACATCTTCTGCATGCAAAACAGACACTTTAATTAAGCTAAAGCCTTACTAGACAGGCAGGCCTCGATCCTACAAACTCTTAGTTAACAGCTAAGCGCCCAAACCAGCGAGCATCCGTCTACCTTTCCCCCGCCCGCCTAAAAAAGGCGGGGGAAAGCCCCGGTAGGCGACTAGCCTACTTCTTCAGATTTGCAATCTGATATGTAAAACACCTCAGGGCTGGCAGGAAGAGGACTTGAACCTCTGTCTATGGGGCTACAAGCCACCGCTTAAAAACTCAGCCATCCTACCTGTGGCAATCACGCGTTGATTTTTCTCGACCAATCACAAAGATATCGGCACCCTCTATCTAGTATTTGGTGCTTGAGCTGGAATAGTAGGAACAGCCCTGAGCCTCCTAATTCGAGCAGAACTTAGCCAACCAGGCGCTCTCCTCGGAGACGACCAAATTTACAACGTAATTGTTACGGCACATGCCTTTGTAATAATTTTCTTTATAGTAATACCAATTATGATCGGAGGGTTTGGAAACTGACTAATTCCACTAATGATCGGTGCCCCCGATATGGCATTCCCCCGAATGAACAATATGAGCTTCTGACTCCTCCCTCCATCGTTCTTACTTCTTCTTGCCTCCTCCGGAGTTGAAGCAGGCGCAGGAACAGGCTGAACTGTTTATCCACCACTATCAGGCAACCTAGCTCACGCAGGAGCATCTGTTGACTTAACTATTTTCTCCCTTCACTTAGCAGGTGTATCCTCAATTTTAGGAGCCATTAATTTTATTACTACTATTATTAACATGAAACCTCCTGCTATTTCTCAATACCAGACTCCTCTTTTCGTATGAGCCGTACTCATCACGGCCGTGCTTCTTCTTCTGTCCCTTCCTGTCCTAGCCGCTGGAATTACAATACTTCTAACGGACCGAAACTTAAATACCACATTCTTCGATCCAGCTGGAGGAGGAGATCCTATTCTCTACCAACATTTATTCTGATTCTTCGGTCACCCAGAAGTTTACATTCTTATTCTTCCAGGATTCGGAATAATCTCCCACATTGGTGCCTACTACGCCGGTAAAAAAGAACCCTTCGGTTACATGGGCATGGTCTGAGCAATGATGGCTATCGGTCTTCTAGGATTCATCGTATGAGCCCACCACATGTTCACGGTAGGAATGGATGTAGACACTCGTGCCTACTTTACATCTGCCACCATAATTATTGCCATTCCTACCGGAGTAAAAGTTTTCAGCTGACTAGCAACCCTGCACGGAGGGGCCATCAAATGAGACACCCCTCTATTATGAGCTCTCGGATTTATTTTCCTCTTTACAGTTGGGGGCCTAACAGGAATCGTCCTTGCCAATTCCTCACTAGACATTGTTCTCCATGACACCTACTACGTAGTAGCCCACTTCCACTACGTCCTCTCAATAGGAGCTGTCTTCGCAATTGTCGCTGCTTTCGTTCACTGATTCCCCCTGTTCTCAGGCTACACTCTCCACGAAACATGAACTAAAATCCACTTCGGGGTTATGTTTGTCGGAGTAAACCTCACTTTCTTCCCGCAACATTTCCTTGGCCTAGCTGGCATGCCACGACGATATTCTGACTACCCAGACGCCTACACCCTATGAAATACAGTCTCATCTATTGGATCCCTTGTATCTCTAGTAGCAGTTATTATGTTCCTCTTCATTATCTGAGAAGCCTTCGCAGCTAAACGTGAAGTTCTATGAGTTGAACTAACCTCAACAAATGTTGAATGACTACATGGCTGCCCTCCTCCCTACCACACCTTTGAAGAACCTGCATTTGTTCAAATTCAACAAACTTGGCAAGAGCACAAAACTCACACAGCCATTCCTGCCTAATTTTCTAACGAGAAAGGGAGGAGTCGAACCCCCATAAATTGGTTTCAAGCCAGTCACATAACCGCTCTGTCACTTTCTTCATAAGACACTAGTTAAACCGCTAATAACACTGCCTTGTCAAGGCAGAATTGTGGGTTAAACCCCCGCGTGTCTTGCATTAATGGCCCATCCCTCCCAACTAGGATTTCAAGACGCAGCTTCCCCTGTAATAGAAGAACTTCTTCATTTCCATGACCACGCCTTAATAATTGTATTTCTCATCAGCACCCTAGTTCTTTACATCATTGTTGCTATAGTAACCACTAAACTAACTAACAAATTTATTCTAGATTCGCAAGAAATTGAAATTATTTGAACAATTCTCCCTGCCCTTATCCTCACCCTCATCGCACTCCCATCCCTTCGCATCCTTTACCTTATAGACGAAATCAACGACCCCCACCTAACAATTAAAGCCATAGGACACCAGTGATACTGAAGCTATGAATATACAGACTATGAAGACCTAGGATTTGACTCGTATATGATTCCTACACAAGACCTGACAAGCGGACAATTCCGACTTCTAGATGCAGATCATCGAATAGTAGTTCCAGTTGAATCCCCGATCCGTATACTAATCTCCGCCGAAGACGTTCTACACTCATGAGCAGTACCTTCTCTTGGTGTAAAAATAGACGCAGTCCCCGGCCGACTAAACCAAGCAGCCTTTATTGCATCTCGACCTGGAGTGTTCTACGGACAATGCTCTGAAATCTGCGGAGCCAACCATAGCTTTATACCTATCGTTGTAGAAGCCGTTCCTCTAGAACAATTCGAAACCTGATCCTCCCTAATACTTGAAGACGCTTCGCTAAGAAGCTAAATAGGGTCTAGCGTTAGCCTTTTAAGCTAAAGATTGGTGGCCCCCACCCACCCCTAGCGAGTATGCCACAACTCAATCCCGCACCCTGGTTTGCCATCCTAGTGTTTTCGTGGTTAGTCTTCCTGACCGTTATTCCTCCCAAAGTCTTAGCACACACCTTCCCTAATGAACCTACCCCTCAAAGCACAGAAAAACCCAAAACAGAATCCTGAAACTGACCATGACACTAAGCTTCTTTGATCAATTTATGAGCCCCACATATCTAGGAATCCCCCTGATAGCCCTAGCCTTAGTCCTCCCCTGAGTCCTCTTCCCTAAACCCACATCTCGATGACTAAACAACCGCGTATTAAACCTTCAAGGCTGGTTTATTAACCGCTTTACCCAACAGATCTTTCAACCCCTAAGCTTAGGAGGCCACAAATGAGCTGCTCTGCTCGCATCACTTATACTTTTCCTTATTACCCTTAACATACTAGGCCTCCTCCCTTACACCTTTACCCCTACCACCCAACTGTCACTTAACATAGCCTTTGCAGTCCCTCTCTGATTAGCAACCGTTATTATTGGAATACGAAACCAACCAAACCACGCCCTAGCACATCTACTGCCAGAAGGAACTCCAACTCTTCTCATCCCGATCCTTATTATTATCGAAACCATTAGCCTATTTATCCGGCCACTAGCCCTAGGAGTACGGCTAACAGCTAACCTTACAGCCGGCCACCTATTAATTCAACTGATTGCTACCGCCGCTTTCGTCCTTCTACCCCTCATACCCACAGTAGCCATCCTGACATCTGCACTCCTTCTAATGCTCACGCTTCTAGAAGTTGCCGTTGCTATAATTCAAGCTTACGTATTTGTTCTCCTCTTAAGCCTCTACCTACAAGAAAACGTTTAATGGCCCATCAAGCACACGCATACCACATAGTAGACCCAAGCCCTTGACCACTCACAGGCGCAGTCGCCGCCCTACTAATAACATCAGGTCTAGCAATCTGAATGCACTTCCACACAACAACCCTAATAACTCTAGGCTTAGTACTTCTTCTCCTCACAATATACCAATGATGACGAGACATTGTCCGAGAAGGCACATATCAAGGCCATCACACACCCCCTGTACAAAAAGGCCTCCGCTACGGAATAATTCTTTTTATTACCTCCGAAGTATTTTTCTTTTTAGGATTCTTCTGAGCCTTCTACCACTCAAGTCTTGCCCCAACCCCTGAATTAGGAGGCTGCTGACCCCCTACAGGCATCACCACCCTGGACCCCTTCGAAGTACCCCTACTTAACACAGCAGTCCTACTTGCCTCTGGAGTTACAGTAACCTGAGCCCACCACAGCATCATAGAAGGTCACCGAAAACAGGCCATTCAATCCCTCACCTTAACCATCTTACTTGGCTTCTATTTCACCTTCCTTCAAGCCATAGAATACTATGAAGCCCCCTTCACAATTGCAGATGGGGTCTACGGTTCCACCTTCTTTGTAGCCACAGGCTTCCACGGCCTACATGTAATTATTGGATCCACATTCCTTGCCGTCTGCCTACTACGACAAATCCAATACCACTTTACATCTGAACATCACTTCGGCTTTGAAGCCGCCGCTTGATACTGACACTTCGTAGACGTAGTATGACTCTTCCTCTACATCTCTATCTACTGATGAGGCTCATAATCTTTCTAGTATTAAAGCTAGTACATGTGACTTCCAATCACCTAGTCTTGGTTAAAATCCAAGGAAAGATAATGAATTTAATTACAACTGTAATTACAATTGCCATTGCACTCTCAACCATCCTGGCCATTGTCTCTTTCTGACTCCCCCAGATAAGCCCAGACCATGAAAAACTCTCACCTTATGAATGCGGCTTCGACCCCCTGGGATCAGCTCGACTTCCATTCTCCATACGTTTCTTCCTAGTAGCCATTCTATTCCTTCTTTTTGACCTAGAAATTGCCCTCCTACTCCCCCTTCCCTGAGGCGACCAGCTATCTTCCCCCCTACTCACATTCACCTGAGCATTCGCTGTTCTTATTCTCCTGACCTTAGGCCTGATCTACGAATGACTTCAAGGAGGCCTAGAATGAGCTGAATAGACAGTTAGTTTAAAAAAAACCTTTGATTTCGGCTCAAAAACTTGTGGTTAAAGTCCACAATTGTCTAATGACCCCCACTCACTTTGCTTTTTCATCAGCCTTCGCCCTAGGCCTGGCAGGTCTAGCATTTCATCGAACGCACCTCCTCTCAGCACTTCTCTGTCTAGAAGGTATGATACTCTCCCTATTCATTGCTCTTTCCCTATGGACGCTCCAACTAGACTCCACAAACTTTTCAGCCTCCCCAATAATTCTACTAGCCTTCTCTGCATGCGAAGCTAGCGCCGGCCTAGCATTACTAGTCGCTACTGCCCGCACTCATGGCACTGATCGACTACAGAACCTCAACCTTCTACAATGCTAAAAATCCTCATCCCAACCATTATGCTCATCCCAGTCACATGAATTACCCCCGCTAAACAACTATGGGCTACAACCCTAGCCTATAGCCTAATCATTGCACTGGCCAGCCTAATCTGATTCAACATCACGGCAGAGACAGGCTGATCCTTTATTAACCAGTACATAGCAACAGACCCACTATCAACCCCCCTCCTAGTCCTCACCTGCTGACTCCTCCCCCTAATAATTCTCGCAAGCCAAAACCACACCTCCTCCGAGCCCGTAAACCGTCAACGAATATACATTACGCTACTAACATCCCTACAAATTTTTTTAATTTTAGCCTTTAGCGCAACCGAAGTAATTATATTTTATGTCATGTTTGAAGCCACCCTGATCCCCACTCTAATCATCATCACTCGATGAGGAAATCAAACTGAACGTCTTAACGCAGGCACCTACTTCCTATTTTATACACTAGCAGGCTCTCTCCCTCTACTTGTCGCCCTACTCCTCCTTCAGAACAGCACAGGAACCCTATCACTTCTCACCCTCCAATATGCCCCGGCAATGGAATTAACATCTTTCGCCGACAAATTCTGATGAGCTGGCTGCTTAATCGCATTCCTAGTCAAAATGCCCCTTTATGGCGCCCATCTTTGGCTCCCCAAAGCCCACGTTGAAGCCCCCATTGCAGGCTCAATAATTCTTGCCGCCGTCCTTCTAAAACTAGGAGGCTACGGGATAATACGAATAATGATCATACTAGAACCACTAACAAAAGAACTCAGCTACCCATTTATCATTTTTGCCCTGTGGGGGGTAATCATAACAGGCTCCATTTGTCTACGACAAACCGACCTTAAATCCCTCATTGCCTATTCATCAGTAAGCCACATAGGCCTGGTCGCAGCAGGAATTCTAATTCAAACACCCTGAGGATTCACAGGAGCCCTAATCCTTATAATTGCCCACGGACTAACATCTTCAGCACTCTTCTGTTTAGCCAACACTAACTATGAACGAACCCATAGCCGAACTATAGTCCTAGCCCGAGGCTTACAAATAGTTCTCCCCCTAATAACCTGCTGATGGTTCATTGCCAGCCTCGCTAATCTAGCTCTCCCCCCTCTCCCAAACCTAATAGGAGAACTAATAATTATCACCTCTTTATTCAACTGATCCTGATGGACCCTCGCATTAACAGGGGCCGGAACACTCATCACCGCCGGTTACTCACTTTACATATTCCTAATAACCCAACGAGGCCCAATCCCATCCCACATCATCGCCTTAGACCCCACCCACTCCCGAGAACACCTACTCATGATCCTACACCTCCTCCCCCTAATACTTTTAATTCTGAAACCAGAACTAATCTGAGGCTGGACCGCTTGTAGACTTAGTTTAACAAAAACATTAGATTGTGATTCTAAAGACGGGGGTTAAAATCCCCTTGTCCACCGAGAGAGGCTCGACAGCACCGAAGACTGCTAATTTTCGTCACCTTGGTTAAACTCCAGGGCTCACTCGCCCATAAAGCTTCTAAAGGATAACAGCTCATCCGTTGGTCTTAGGAACCAAAAACTCTTGGTGCAAATCCAAGTAGCAGCTATGCACTATACTCCAATCATAATAACTTCAAGCCTAATCATGATTTTTCTCCTTCTACTTTACCCAGTTTTAACCACCCTCACGCCCACCCCTCAAAAAGACGACTGAGCCATCACCAAAGTTAAAACAGCAGTCAAACTAGCCTTCTTTATTAGCCTTCTCCCCCTGTTCCTATTCCTCGACGAAGGCGCAGAAACAATTATCACCAGCTGAACCTGAATAAACACCCACACCTTTGACGTCAATATTAGCCTAAAATTCGACTTTTACTCCATCATCTTCACCCCCATTGCCCTTTACGTTACATGATCTATCCTTGAATTTGCCTCCTGATACATACACGCGGACCCCTTCATGAACCGCTTCTTTAAATATCTTCTAGTATTCCTCATCGCAATAATTATTCTAGTGACAGCTAATAATATATTTCAACTTTTCATCGGATGAGAGGGCGTAGGAATTATGTCATTCCTCCTCATCGGTTGATGGTACGGCCGGGCAGATGCTAACACAGCAGCCCTACAAGCAGTGCTCTACAACCGAGTTGGAGACATCGGACTAATTTTTACCATAGCATGAATCGCAACTAACCTAAACTCATGAGAAATACAACAAATATTCGCCGCATCCAAAAACATAGACCTTACCTTCCCCCTCCTGGGCCTGATTGTCGCCGCAACCGGTAAATCAGCCCAATTCGGACTTCACCCATGACTCCCCTCCGCCATGGAGGGCCCTACGCCGGTCTCTGCCCTACTGCACTCCAGCACAATGGTTGTAGCGGGCATCTTCCTTCTTATCCGACTTAGCCCAATAATAGAAAACAACCCTGCAGCCTTAACCACCTGCCTATGTCTAGGCGCACTCACCACCCTATTCACCGCGACCTGCGCCCTCACTCAAAACGACATCAAAAAAATTGTCGCATTCTCAACATCCAGCCAACTAGGACTAATAATAGTAACCATCGGACTAAACCAACCTCAACTGGCCTTCTTGCATATCTGCACCCACGCTTTCTTTAAAGCCATACTATTTTTATGCTCGGGCTCCATCATCCACAGCCTTAATGACGAGCAAGACATCCGAAAAATAGGAGGTATACATCACCTCACCCCCTTCACATCTTCGTGTTTGACTATCGGCAGCCTAGCCCTCACAGGCACACCCTTCCTAGCTGGCTTCTTCTCCAAAGATGCAATTATTGAAGCATTAAACACATCCTACCTCAACGCCTGAGCCCTAATCCTCACCCTTCTAGCCACTTCCTTCACCGCCATCTACAGCCTCCGAGTAGTTTTCTTCGTATCCATAGGCCACCCCCGATTTAACCCACTATCCCCTATTAATGAAAACAACCCCACTGTAATTAACCCTATTAAACGTCTTGCCTGAGGAAGCATCATTGCCGGCCTTTTAATTACCTCTAACATTATCCCCCTAAAAACACCTGTAATGTCTATGCCCCCTATCCTAAAACTAGCCGCCCTCGCCGTGACAATCATTGGAGTCCTGACTGCCCTAGAACTAGCCTCACTAACCAGCAAACAATTTAAAACTTCCCCTAACTTACCTATACACCACTTCTCTAACATACTAGGATTCTTCCCAGCAATTATCCACCGCCTCCCCCCTAAACTAAACCTCATCCTCGGGCAAACCATTGCAGCCCAAATGGTCGACCAGACCTGATTAGAGAAAACAGGCCCTAAAGCAATCACCTCTATGAACATTCCTCTAGTGACAACCACAAATAACATCCAACAGGGGATAATTAAAACATACTTATCCTTATTCTTCTTTACCCTCGCCCTGGCAATACTCCTCCTGCTAGTCTAAACAGCGCGAAGTGCCCCACGACTCAGCCCCCGAGTTAGCTCTAAAACTACAAATAGAGTTAAGAGCAAGACTCATGCTCCTATTACCAACATCCCTCCCCCCATAGAATATATAAGAGCAACACCTGCAATATCCCCCCGAAATATTGAGAACTCTCCAAACTCATCAGCCGATACCCAAGAACCCTCATATCAACCTCCTCAGAATAAACCTGAAGTTAACACAACCCCTAAAACATAAACTAATATAACCCCTAAAACTGGTCAACTCCCCCACCCCTCCGGATAAGGCTCCGCAGCAAGTGCTGCAGAATACGCAAACACAACTAACATCCCACCTAAATAAATTAAAAATAAAACCAAAGATAAAAAGGAACCACCATGCCCCACTAAAACACCACACCCTATGCCGGCAACCATAACTAAACCTAACGCAGCGAAATAAGGGGACGGATTTGAAGCAACAGCGGCCAACCCTAAAATTAATCCAAACAAAAATATAAACATAACGTAAGCCATAAATTCCTGCCAGGACTCTAACCAGGACCAGTGACTTGAAAAACCACCGTTGTTATTCAACTACAAGAACCCTAATGGCCAATCTCCGAAAAACCCACCCCCTACTTAAAATTGCAAACGATGCACTAGTAGACCTTCCAGCCCCCGCTAACATTTCTGTCTGATGAAACTTTGGCTCTCTTCTGGGACTCTGTCTAGCTGCCCAACTTCTCACAGGCCTCTTCCTCGCCATGCACTATACATCAGATATCGCCACAGCCTTCTCATCCGTCGCCCACATCTGCCGTGATGTAAACTACGGTTGACTAATCCGAAACATACATGCTAACGGTGCATCCTTCTTCTTCATCTGCATTTATCTTCATATTGGACGAGGCCTTTACTACGGCTCATACCTTTATAAAGAAACATGAAACATTGGAGTCATTCTCCTCCTCCTAGTAATGATAACTGCTTTCGTAGGGTACGTCCTCCCATGAGGCCAAATATCATTTTGAGGGGCCACCGTCATCACGAACCTTCTATCAGCCGTCCCCTACATCGGAAACTCCCTAGTCCAATGAATCTGAGGAGGCTTCTCAGTAGACAATGCCACCCTTACCCGATTCTTCGCCTTCCACTTCCTATTCCCATTTGTAATCGCAGCAATAACCCTTGTTCACCTAATTTTTCTACACGAAACTGGCTCAAATAACCCAACCGGCCTCAACTCAGATGCGGACAAAATTTCTTTCCACCCGTACTTCTCCTACAAAGACCTTCTAGGCTTTGCAGCACTCCTAATCGCTCTCATCTCATTAGCCTTATTCTCCCCCAACCTTCTAGGAGACCCAGACAACTTCACCCCCGCCAACCCTATAGTCACACCCCCTCACATCAAACCAGAATGATACTTCTTGTTTGCCTACGCCATCCTACGTTCAATTCCCAACAAACTAGGCGGAGTCTTAGCCCTCCTGGCCTCTATTCTCGTACTTATAGTAGTACCTATTCTGCATACATCAAAACAACGAAGCCTGACATTCCGCCCCTTCACACAATTCCTATTCTGACTCCTAATTGCAGACGTTATGATCCTCACCTGAATCGGGGGCATGCCAGTCGAACACCCTTTTATTATCATCGGCCAAGTCGCATCATTCCTCTACTTCTTCCTCTTCCTTGTTTTAACCCCCACAGTAGGATGACTCGAAAATAAAGTCCTTGAATGACAATGCAATAGTAGCTCAGCGCCAGAGCGCCGGTCTTGTAAACCGGATGTCGAAGGTTAAAATCCTTCCTACTGCTTCAAAGAAGGGGGATTCTAACCCCCGCCCCTAACTCCCAAAGCTAGGATTCTAAGTTAAACTATTCTTTGCCGAGCTACGCCACACGGCTCCCATCGTACATATATGTAATATCACCATGAATATATATTCACCATTTCAGTAATAATTAATTAAAACATTAAACCTATAATCACCAAACATTTCACTCTAAAAATATACAGTATGCCTTCATAAATATATATCCATGAATTAAGAGTAAAATATTCAATTCATAATAAATAAACATTAAATTTTGACATAGAAATCGCTTGCTGACCATCTAAAGCATTTAATAAAGTTCATAAACATTCAACACTAAATGGGATTAAAACATTTTAATGTAGTAAGAACCTACCATCAGTTGATCTCTTAATGCATACTCTTATTGATGGTCAGGGACAATAATTGTGGGGGTCGCACTCAGTGAACTATTCCTGGCATTTGGTTCCTATTTCAGGTCCATGAACTGGTATCAATCCCCATTCTTTTCTTGACGCTTGCATAAGTTAATGGCACCCACCATTTAATCCGTTACCCACCATGCCGAGCATTCTTTCCAGAGGGTCACTGGTTCTTCTTCTCTCTTTAGCCTTTCAACTGACATTTCACAGTGTTTGGAAAATTAACCTGTAGGGTAGGACATGCTGCTTGAGACAGATAACGATTAAATCTTTCAAGGATTACCGATTCATAATTGCATAAGTGATATCAAGAGCATAAATAGTGAAAATAGGCCCTAAAATACTCAATATACCCCCCTCGGCTTTTTCGCGTAAAACCCCCCTACCCCCCTAAACTCCTAAGATCCTTAATACTCCTGAAAACCCCCCGGAAACAGGAAGAACCCTAGAAAATTTTTTGCCCACCCCAAAGTGTATTACTTACACTATTGTAATAATGCATCCACAATACTATTAACTAAAGTACTAATAAGTAACAATTTGCTAAACACACATTCATATTTACATTATTTACAATTTTTAAGCAGTCAGAGCGCAGACTACATAAGGTTTACATTTACATTATTATAATATTACACAT